CACAACAACGAAAGCACTTTTTCATTCTTTCATATACTAGGGGATTTCACTTGGAAAAGAAAATGTTCCATACTAACGGATTCGGGTCCATAACCATGGGTTCTAATGCACGAGATCTTGTAGCACTTATCAATGAGGCCCTATCAATTAGTATTACACAGAAGAAATCAATTATAGAAACTAATACAATTAGATCCGCTCTTCATAGACAAACTTGGGATTTGCGATCCCAGGTAAGATCGGTTCAGGATCATGGGGTCTTTTTCTATCAGATAGGAAGGGCTGTTGCACAAAATGTACTTCTAAGTAATTGCCCCATAGATCCTATATCTATCTATATGAAGAAGAAATCGTGTAAGGAAGGAGATTCCTATTTGTACAAATGGTACTTCAAACTTGGAACGAGCATGAAGAAATTAACGATACTTCTTTATCTTTTGAGTTGTTCTGCCGGATTGGTCGCTCAAGATCTTTGGTCTTCACCCGGACCCGGATCCGGTGAAAAAAATAGGATCACTTCTTATGGATTCGTTGAGAATGCTTCTGATCTAGTTCGTGGCCTATTAGAAGTAGAAGGCGCTCTGGCGGGATCCTCACGGACAGAAAAGGATTGCAGTCAGTTTGATAATAATCGAGTGACATTACTTCTTCGGTCCGAACCAAGGAATCCGTTAGATATGATGCAAAATGGATCTTTTTCTATCGTTGATCAGAGATTTTTCTATGAAAAATACGAATCGGAGTTTGAAGAAGGGGAAGGGGCCCTCGACCCGCAACAGATAGAGGAGGATTTATTCAATCACATAGTTTGGGCTCCTAGAATATGGCGCCCTTGTGGCAATCTATTTGATTGTATCGAAAGGTCCACTGAATTGGGATTTCCCTATTGGGCCGGGTCATTTCGGGGCAAGCGGATCATTTATCATAAAAAGGATGAGCTTCAAGAGAATGATTCGGAGTTCTTGCAGAGTGGAACCATGCAGTACCAGACACGAGATAGATCGTCCAAAGAACAAGGCTTTTTTCGAATAAGCCAATTCATTTGGGACCCTGCAGATCCATTCTTTTTCCTATTCAAAGATCAGCCCTTTGTCTCTGTGTTTTCGCGTCGAGAATTCTTTGCAGATGAAGAGATGTCAAAGGGGCTTATTACTTCCCAAACAAATTCTTCTACATCTATATCTAGACACTGGTTCATCAAGAATACGCAAGAAAAGCACTTCGAATTGTTGATTCATCGCCAGAGATGGCTTAGAACCAATAGTTCATTATCTAATGGATCTTTCCGTTCTAATACTCCATCCGAGAGTTATCAGTATTTATCAAATCTCTTCCTATCTAACGGAACGCTATTGGATCAAATGGCAAAGACATTGTGGAGAAAGAGATGGCTTTTCCCGGATGAAATGAAATATTTGATTCATGTAACAGGGGAAAGATTTCCCATTCCTTAGCCGTAAAGATATGTGGCCATGAAAAGGGGATTAAGTGGAACAGAATTGGCCGGGTGGTAGAGTCGTGGAAACACTTGTTTATTCCATATTTTGGACCTTAGCTCCATGGAGCAATATGCTACTGCTGAAGCATGGAAGAATTGAAATCTTAGATCAAAACACTATGTATGGATGATATGAACTGCCTAAACAAGAATTCTTGAACGGTGAACAACCAGAGCCTATTACTCACTACATCAAAGAATTTCCATTAATGAAACCATGGAAATCCGTCGGAAAAGAAAAAATACGCATGTCCGATGAAACGATTGTTGCTATCTGCTCCAATAACGAATCATTGGTTTAACTGAATAACTAAAGAAAATAGATAGACCTTTCTCTTCGTCTCAGGTCGATGGATCTTCTCAATTGGAAGATCTCCCATATGGATAATACATATTCCGGTTGACCGAGCCTAATTCTAATTGTTTTGTTCCGAAGCAAAGATATCCATGGAGGTGGTTCGTCCTATTCACGACCAAGAGGTACTGGATTCTCTTTCGGATAGGCCCTGAAAAGAGAAGGAAAGCTGGAATGCCAACAGGCGTCTGTCTATTCTCTAATTCACCCGACCCGATAGTACCCATTTTGGGAACGTCCAGTGCCAAAGTCACTGAATGGGTAAGTCGCCAATCCCTAAAATGTACTATGTAATGTACTTTATCCGCTGGGTTACGGGTACTGGTGGGTATTTTACTAGAGGTTTCTATCAATCTACCCCTGTGTGATTCCTGTTGAATCATATACTCGGGGGGTGGCGCGGGGCGGACGATTTCCAAACGGACTCCTCATTCATTAGATAGAGAAGATCACCAAGATTTCGTGATCTGCTGCCGAACCTGTTCCAATTCCAACAGCTCGGACTCGGATCGTGGGGATCGCCGGAATACTTCGTATCAACAGATAAGATACTCGGTATATCAATATTGATTAGATCCGAAATCTGTTATTGAATTGCTCATTCAATGAGCATTCTCAATATTATGCCTTGAAGAGGACTCGAACCT